TACGCTATTCTCAAACGGGAGATCGGGATCGGGGGGGAGCGATGAAGAGGGAAGTGACTTAGTCTCGATGAGAGCCCAGGCGAGTCTCGTGTGTGATAGTCTTATAGGATATAGTTCCCTTCCTGGTCTGGGTTAGGGTTCCAAACCTGCCCTATCCCTTAAAGCCCCAGAGCTCTAGGTCTACTTCTATCTAGATACATACAGCTTGCCTTACCACCATTTCAGAGTCAAGCCTCCTTTTCTGATAGAGGGGAGTGAGAAAGAAATGGATTTTCGGATCGCCTAATTCAATAGCTCAAAAATAGGTGGAGTTCGTCCTTTAAAGCATAGTTCAGTGTTGCAACAGGTGGGTTGTTCAGCGAACGGGAAGCAAAGTCTCCATATCAACATTGAAGGCTTCGCAGCTATCCAGAAGACATCCTTACTCTATAGGGGTGCTAGCGCTTGACTAATAGAAAGTCAGGCTCTTCTTCTGTTCTACGAATCTAACTAATCTATACTACTACTAACTATAGTCAGACTAGGTCTTCTAGAGTGAACTAGCATAGTATAGTTTATATATTTTGTGCTACTAGAACCATAAGCCGCACTATACTATACTTGACTGAACCTCCTTACGCCGGTGCAAATAAGGCAATAAGAGAGGACTGACGCGTCAGCTTCGAGGGCGCCTTTTCCTTAAGCATTTATTTCTCCATCTAAGGTCAGGGAAGAACCTGAGGGAAAAACCGCTTTCTTACCGGAAGAAAGAGGGAGCCGCCCGTCCCGGGAAACGAAGTACGCTTTGGTGAGCGAGAAGCAGCCAGGTATAGGGGAAGGGGCGGTGGGCTTAGTAAAGATAGTATATAGTTCCACTTGGTGAATAGTGCCTCGGCTCGGTTGAGTCATTTTTTTCGCTCGGCTCGCCGCGGACTTGTTCTAGTAGAAAGAAATTTTTATCTGGGAAAAAGACATAAGATTTGTTCGCTAGAGCTCATCACTGAAGAATGGTGGCTTTACTTTTTGGAATTAGAGAATAACTTCTTCGCGTGAGCGGCGTACGTACAAGGCTGTTCGGACTCCCCCCCTCTTGTATCAGGTGCGTTGCCATCGTCTCTTTCCCCTTTGCCAGGTTACGCGGCATGGATTCGCCGATTGACGAATCGGATCTTGGCTCGCTGTCCCACCGACGAACCAGTCTAGAAGTCGAAAGGGAAGGCAATAGAAAGGGGTCTCCCTCTCTTTGTCTTCTTCTCGCCGCTTTTCTCGTCCATCCTGCCCTGCGCCGCTTACAGATTCAGTTGCAGGTATCTAAGCATCCATTAGTTAAGGGGGTTGGGGCGCGAAGCGCAAACCGCTCTTCGATCTCCCGGTGAGTTGGACGGGAAGAGACATAGGGGGTTATCTATGAAGCATTTGAATTGCCCCTTTCTTTTGGAATAGTTGAAAGTCCTCTTCTTAGGGGATTTTCTTTTTTCTTATCAACATAGAGTTGGAACTTAGCCGATGGACGAGTGGACCAGTGTGAAGCTTTAGTTTCGTTGCCGGCCAGAGCTCCTAGCCGACGACCGGCTACCCCTTTCGAGCTCAGCTGACCCCTTCTTGATTCCGTTTTTTCCCTATTTGAGATAGATGAATCAATGGAACTTTGATCCCCGGTTCCTGCTTGGTCTAATGTCTGGGTGCGTATGGCGGTACACTGAGAGCACCTTTCAAGTCGGCTGAAAAAGAAAGAAAAAAGGCTTTCGCCGTCTTTTTCCCGCTTTCACCTTCGATTGCGAAGGGCTTTTTTTCCGGTTTTCAATTCCTCTCCGGCGAGGTTTGAACTTCGCGTGGTGGGAAGGCCTTCACGATTCGCATCTTCCCGTCCAGCAAAGAAAGTGAAGGGGAGCGGACAGCGAGTTGGAGGACGCTGCAGAACCGCGTGATTGATCCATCTGCGCTATTCCCTAATTGAAGAAAGTTGTAAAGCCTTCAGAGCCTCAGTCCCTACCATTTTTTTTTTAAGAAAATGAAAGCTGACTAGCAATCGCTCGTTTTTCTTATTAGCATGGGATTGGATGTTAATAATGAAATAAAAACATATATATATATTAGAAGAGAAGGCAATCCCCGTGGAATTCCTATCGATTTCCGATGGATAACAATCCATCTTTCTCGCTTTCGCTCTTTCTCCCAATCAGTCGCGAGGGTTCCGGGCATGAGAACGCAAGTGCCGGAATCAAACAAAAGGTCCGAACGTCCGAGGACGAAAGAGAAAATGCTCCGCGGGGAAGTCGTTTCCATCTAGGATAGCGTATTCGTGCCGGTTAGACGTCGGCCATGAAATCCATCACTATAGCGAGCAAATCATGGGCATTCACATCTCGGTCAAAGGGAACTGTGCGCGATTCTCTCGTGAATCGCCTTCAGCAAGGTATGGCATTCAGGGTCTTAACCCAGGGAGAAATCTTTCTTCATAGATACAAGACATTCGTTGCTGATCTAAAAAAGATCTTCTCCCGTGGGCGTTAGCGGACGTTTTTCATTTTTCACTCGGTCCTTACTTCCCAAAGCAAAGGTTTTTTTTAGGTTTACTTTGGAAAGGCGCTAAACAGGCCTATAGGTTCGCCTTTCTATTTATAATAGAAGAAGTCTAATATAATTAGTATAGAAGTATATATAATTAGCCAAATCGTCTGAAGCATGAACAGAATCGCCTTTGCTCCGAAGGCCTAGCGAGTTAAGCGAGTTCTTTTTTTCTTTTTTCAAAGGCAGTCCTTTTCTTTCCCCGGACCGATGACTCGCTTGTTCAGTACTGCTAACTATTATTGGAGGATTCCGTCCCCTCGGGACTACCAGTAGCTTCGGTTGTTGAATCTCGTGCAAGTTAGGTTGTGGTTGTATTGGCTGCAAGCGGAACGTAGGCGCTTTAGGTGTGTGTTGGCCATGCACTCTCGCGTCGTGTAATGTCGTATGTATGATAGAGGTGGTGTGGTGATTGACCTCAATGCTAATGGTTATCCCCAAGGTTCAACGAATGAATGAAGCTATGCTATGATCGTACCCGGATAGAGATGATAGTCTTCCTCTGATGTCTCCAAGCCGGCCATAATAGAATCGATAGGCGAAGCAGCCAATAGCAGTCTGTTCTCGCCTGTCAATAGATAGCAGGTTGCTTCCAAGCTCAAACCATTTGAAACGGAATTGCTACTTTTTTCTTGTTATTGATAGAGTGGTATTCTCCGCCCCTGTCAAATAAAGTAGAGGGAGAGTCTTTCTCCAATGAGAATAAAGAAAGTTTTTGGGCAAGACAAGAAAGGAACTCGCCCTTTGACACCAAGGGATAAGAGCGGATTGCTGGCGATGACTTGGTGAAGGGAATCTATGAGAGAAGGTTCTCGACGAACCGGGTTCCGACCGAATAGAGCGCGGAGCCAACGAGTTCAGTCGAACAACGTAACGAGTCTAAGGGCGCTTGAAAGGAATGGACGGGCGAAGGAAAATGAAATATGAAATAAAAATATGCTTTGGGAGTGTGAGATAGGCGGACGGGGAGTACGCAGCCGAACAACCGCAGGGGCTTCCAGCAGTGATAGCTGAACTAACCAGATGGGCCGCCCAAAACCTGGAGCTGACATTGAAATCGGAAATCAACGTCGGACCCCGGCTATCCGAAGAAGGCAGACTGAAGCGGAGGAGCAGAAAATGCAACACAACAAGGGGCGAACCAAAGGCTTGCGCGAAGGAAGAAGCGAATCAATCAGAATGGAGACAGGGAGGAGAGGTAAAAGATATATTTTCGAGCCTGAACATATAAGCAACCTTCTATCTGGCCTCTGTACCAGTAGTGGAGTGGCTTGCTATTTTCAATCAGAAAAGGCAATGCAAAGGAGAAAGAAGTTGTCCCCTCTTCTCTGGGAACCCGCCGCCGCATATGTCGAAAAAGAGGGAGCGGGGAAGGAAGAACAACCGTTTTACTTTGGCACATGAGGTGGCGGGTTTGGCTAGGTAACATAATGGAAATGTATCGGACTGCAAATCCTGGAATGACGGTTCGACCCCGTCCTTGGCCTCGAGGAGTGGTGAGCAGCACGGAACTTGAATCAATCTTTTGGCATACATATAATATAGGGGGCTAGAAATCCACAGACAACATTCTGGAACTTCCAAACCAAAGAAATGCAACAGGAAATTAAATGTTACGCTTCAATAGAATGAATTCGGTAGTATTCTACCCTATGGTAGATCGAAGGTCCTGTGCCACTTGAACTCAAATCTATCTTACCTTCAATCCATCGTTGTCCAGCCAAGCCAGCCCATAACAAAATGTTAGACCGGCTGACACAACCGAATTGGTTGAGGAAAAGGAAAGCCCAGCGACCAAGCACTCCCGCCCCCAAAAGCGGAGACCGAAGAACCGCCAGGTTGTCGAGGACACGTCTGAAGAGGAGGCCGGCGGCCTCTAAGTTTACCACCCTACCCACTAATGGACTATGAGGGGGGAAGGTGAACGGAAACCGACCGAAAACCCGAACCGCTTGACCCCTTCATACTCGATTCATTAGGGTTGGGCATGGATGGAACCAATCAGAAGTGCAAATCGCGCAAGCGAAGCCGGGAAACGGACCGCAGCGCAACGACTAGGACTCGTGTCGGAGGACTTTTGAGCGTGAGCTACCACTCATGCAGCGACAAGGACCCGCAACTCTCGAAGGGGCCACCAACCACCCGAATCACTGTAAAAAACCCTCCCTTTACTTTACTCAATGGATAGCGCTTATTCTCTTTCAATCAACAAAATGAGAAATGGGGGAGAAAGAAAAGAAAGAGGTCTTTATTGATTGAAGAGGCTTTGCACCCGGAATAGGACTAATGCAGATCCAGAAGAATGGGTCTGGGCTTTCGAAAAGATGAATATGCAAAGGGTAAGGTAAAGAGAAAGTCTTTTGAACAACCAACCCGACATAAGGATTCTAGCTCGCCCACTTAGAGCAGATGGAGATTCTCGGACGGGGAAAAGCGGCACTCGACATCTATTA